GATTTTCTTTGAAAAGTAGTTTTGTACCATCTGCTAAAGCTTGAAGAATTCCCAAAGGCCCCGCGTATTCGGGGCCAATACGTTGTTGTATCCCTGCAGATATTTCTCTTTCTAACCAAACAATTACTAGTACACCTAGTGTGATTCCTAATACAAGAATGAAAATCGGGACAAGCATCCATATGATCCCATAGACTTCTTTTAAGGATTCCAATCTGAAAAAAAAATTGATAGGTTGTATTTCTGTTGTATCAATTAGCATTTCAACGATCAACTTCTCCCATAATGATATCTATGCTACCTAGTATCGTCATAATATCAGCCAATTTCATTCTTTTAACTAACTGCGGAAGAATTTGCAAGTTGATAAAACCCGGCGGTCTAATTTTCCATCTCCAAGGAAAAACACTCTGATCTCCTATCAGAAAAATTCCCAATTCTCCTTTTGGTGATTCGACTCTTACATAAAGTTCTTGCTTGGACAATTCAAAAGTTGGAGAAGGTTTTTTACTAATAAATCGATATTCAAAATCATTCCATTCGGAGTCTTTTATTCTATCAAAGTGGCGGCTTTCCAAATTTTCATAGGGTCCCCCTGGAATTCCTTCCAGAGCTTGTTGGATAATTTGTATGGATTCTGTCATTTCGCCGATTCGTACTAAATACCGAGCTAATGAATCCCCCTCTTTTTGCCATTGAATCTCCCAATCAAATTCGTCGTAACACTCATACCGATCAACTTTACGAAGGTCCCATTGTATTCCGGAAGCTCGTAGCATTGGGCCCGATAAACCCCAATTTAGTGCTTCTTCTCCGCCAATAATGCCTACGCCCTCAACCCGTTCTAAAAAAATAGGATTCCGTGTAATAAGCTTTTGATATTCAGCAACCCCGGTTAAAAAATAATTGCAAAAATCCAAACATTTATCTATCCAGCCATGAGGTAGATCAGCAGCGACTCCTCCGATACGAAAATAATTATGCATCATGCGCATGCCGGTAGCAGCTTCGAATAGGTCATATATCAATTCTCGTTCTCGAAAAATGTAGAAAAAGGGGGTCTGCGCCCCAATATCTGCCATAAAAGGGCCAAGCCATAACAAATGGGAAGCGATACGACTCAACTCCAACATAATAACTCTGATATAGCTAGCCCTTTTAGGTACTTGAATATTGCCTAGCTGTTCGGGTCCATTTACGGTTATTGCTTCTGTGAACATAGTAGCTAAATAATCCCAACGTGTTACATAAGGCAAATATTGTATAATTGTTCGATTTTCCGCAATTTTCTCCATCCCTCTATGTAAATAACCCAATATTGGTTCACAATCAATAACATCTTCACCATCGAGAGTAACGATCAGTCGAAGAACACCATGCATTGATGGGTGGTGGGGGCCCATATTGACTATCATGAGGTCTTTTCTTGTAGTTGGTGCAATCATAAGTTTTTCCCGAGTCATTCTTCCATGCATTGCTGAAAGTCAAAAGAAGTTCATCAAAATTTAAACGACTAAGCTTAAGCTCAAATGGCATCACGCTTCAAATTAACGAGTTTTTATCTCTCGAATATCCAACTCACTAATTAATTCTTTATAGCGCCCTCTATTTATTTTTGACAAATAGGCCAGCAGTCGTTGACGTTTTCCCAAAATTTTTCGCAAACCTCTCTGAGATGAAAAGTCTTTTTTGTGCAATTCCAAATGTGAAGTAAGTCTCCTTATCTTGGTGGTGAAACTGAATACTTGAAATTCAACAGACCCTCTCTTTTCTTCGTTTTGTTTTTGAGAAATAACCGAAATGAATGAATTTTTTACCATAAAAAACCCCCTTTGCTTTTTACAGATATGGATTTTACCGATCAATAATAATAATGCCATTAATTTGAAAATTTGAATGTAGGATATACAACAATCTAATGCAAATTTCTTTATGAACTCCTAATTTCCTGAATTCAAATCAATCAATCCAATTTCATATTGGATACTAGAATGAAAGGTGAGACAAGACATGTGATCTGTGTATTTGTTTGGTTTCATATACCCTATTATATTATTATATATAGGGTATAGGATATATAGAAAAAGTTTATTATCAACAAATTTTCAATCGTGGATACAGATGTATCCTTAACATACTGAAACGACTACCATTATTAGTATCAAACCAATAACGATTCATACAAGCTAAATCTTCTAATCGATAATTAGGCCAAAGAAAGAGCTTTAATTTCATTAATTGATTTTTCTCTCTATCAAGGTGGTTATTGTCCTGTGAAACTTGGCTGCTGTTTTTTACGTTCTTTCCGTTCCAAAATACCGGATCTCTTTCTATATAATTTATATTTTTTGAATTGAAACAAATTAAAATTCTCAATTTTCTACAATGTCTAAAGGCTAAAATATTTTCGGGAACAAGTAAATCAAAATGCTTTTTGTTTCTATTTCCGGTTATTTTTTGATGTGGTGAAATAGTTTCATCAAAATTATTGTTAGCAACATATCCCTGCTCTTGGTATTTTTGATTAGTTTGATGCTTACTCTTATGAACCAACGAAATACCTATGGTTTGATACATAATAAATTGCCCATCTTTTTTTCCAGACAAACGAATGGGTTCTAGAATCAATACTCCCTTTTTCATCAATTCTGAAAGAGTTAAATTCTTCTGAATCAGCATTATATCCAAATTCATTTCTCTCTTTTGAATCGAGGATATAGTAATTTTTCTTGGATCTATCAGTCTAAGCAGGAGACAATATACCTTGATATTATTGATCAGTCTTTGAGTCAAAGTCTCATCCCATCTCAATTGAAAAAGCAAAAAACGTTTCATGAAGAAATCTAGTTCTGCTTCCGTGTTGCTTTTGTATTGTTTTTTCTTTTTCCCTTTTTTCATGTCCGATCTTGTTGCATAATTTGCTTCAATATCTTTTTGTTCTGAGAGAACAGATCTTCGATCCACTTGGCTTGTGAGTTCTTTTTCTTCTTTATTTCGATACTTTTTATTTGATGCTATCAAAAAACTTTCTTTTTCCTTTTCATTGATCTTTTTAGTTTCTTTAGTTTCACTTATATCTAAATTTAAAAGCAGCAATTTGCTTGGTATAAACCAAGGTTTCAGTTTATATGTCTTATAAAGTAACACAAATTCTGGGAAGAACCAAAGTTCCAGATTTGATCTGGGACGCTTTAGCATTTTTTCATTCATTCCCATCCAATCAAAAAATCCTTTGTGGGAGTTTGCTAGATTGATCTCTGGAATCATAAGATAAAAAAGATCTTTTTTAGAAATTATTTGAGAATTATTAGTACGAATTTGAGTATTTTGATTCCTATTGGTATCGATTATGATTGAGGCCTCAATACCGATTTTTTGTCTAATAAAAAAATAGAAAATTTTCCGATCGAAATATTTTCTATCGGACGGTTTTTCCATATATATAATATCGACCTTTCCTAGATCATTTTTAATAGGGATGTTCCTGAGCATATCAAAAAGGGTTTCTTTAGACGTGTTATAAGAAATCTCTTTGTTCTTATTTCCGTGAAGGGGAGATCTAGAAAAAAAGCATTCCGCTTTATTTTCATAATTAAGAAATTTATATGATAAAAGATCATATCTATAGTATTTTAGAAAATTATCTTTTTGATTCGATAATGAATATACTTCAAATTGTTTTTTGTAATTCATTAATGAGTCTTTTTCAGATGAATGCCGTTTGCTTAAATTTTCCTTTTTAGCTATACGACGCTGAGAAACTGTATTTCGCCATTTTTCTGGTATTAATCTAGACCATCTAATCTGAGATAAATGGTATTGATAATGTCCTCGTAACCAGGTTTTCCATGGATTCATTTCATAACTCGGAATTTTTTTATCTGATAATTTCGAATGAAACATTCCTCGTGTTTCACAAGAATCCTTTATTTTAGGCTTAAGAAAAGGGGGGATTCCTTGATATTGAACAACAAGTCTTAACGAGTTACTAACTTGGATTTGTGATAATTTGTAAAATACATATGCTTGTGGCATGTAGGATAAGTCATAAAAAATATGTGAATTTCTTTTAATATTACTAATATTATCAAGTGGCTTTTTTATAGTCGAAATAAACGGAATTGGAGGTTTCTTTTTTTTATTAATTTTTTCTTCTTTTCTTTCATTATTGTAAATGGATTTATCAATAATTTTTTTTGTTAATTTAAGAAAAAGTTCTGTATTTATTCTGGGAATATTAATGATAGATAAAAATAGAGCCGTGTATATTTTTTCAATAAAAATTTTGAAAAGGGGGAGTAATTTATAGATTAATCGAGCATTCCTTATTTTTAATATTTGCCGTTTTTCGAACCTTTTAGCATTATAACTTGTAGGACTAAGATTATTTATTCTTGGAGTTACTTTTTTTTTCTCTTTTGTGATTCTTTCTATTTGATTTCGAATTGTACTTGTTCTATCAGTCAAATCCTTCATTTTTTTTTCTGTCAATGAAGAATTTGTCCAACTCGGAGATGTAATTTGACTAAAGGATTCGTGAATTATCTGATTGCTTCTTATGGAATCTTTTTCTTCTTTAATTTCGGTTGATGCATATACTCCTACTTCTCTTAATCTAAAAAATAGAATTGGATTTACTTTGGAAAGTTTTTTTAGTATTTTTTTTATAAAAATAACACTTTTGATAACCCATTTTTTTGTTTCTTTTGAAACTTTTCGAAGTAATTTTAGTTTTCCTTTGAAAACAGTTAGAACTCGAAAATACTTCTTTTTACAGTTTCCCATTTTTTTTTTCAATTCCTTTAAGATGGGTTTAAAAAAGGAAAGTCGTTTTCGGGGCGAACAAAAGGGAAGTTCAGTTTCCATTCCCCAAACTGTTAAAAAACAAAAATCATCTTTTTCTTTTTTATTTTTCATTAGATCTTTCTGAGAGGATCGTAGTTTTGATTTGTGCCAAGGTTTCAGACAGAAAGGAAATAAGATTTTTATCTGAATACCAT